TTAACTTATCGACTCCCCGAACAGTACTATAAGAATCAGTACTGAACATCCCTCCTGTAATAGTACAGGCTCCCATAGCAATGACATATTTTGGTTCAGGCATTTGCTCATATAATCTTACTAAAGAAGGAGCCATTTTCATTGTTACTGTTCCTGCTGTTAAAATGAGGTCTGCTTGCCTAGGACTCGACCTTGGTACTAATCCATAACGATCAAAGTCGAATCGTGAGCCTATTAATGAAGCAAATTCAATGAAACAACAACTGGTACCATAGAGAAGAGGCCATAAACTGGAAAGTCTTGACCAATTCGAAAGATCATTCAATGTAGTTGAAATAACTGAATTAGGGGATGTTTGGTCAAGTAATGGAAAATCAATCAAATTCATAACTGTCTCAATGTAATCTTTTCCTTCTTTTTTCTTTTTTTGATTGTCTGAATATTCAGCTAAGACCATTCCAATGCTCCTTTTCGCCATGCATAAACTGAACCAACAATTAGGATAAGCACGAAAATTAAAGCTTCTATAAATACGGATACACCCAATACATCGAAACTCATTGCCCATGGATAAAGAAAGACCGTTTCAACATCAAAAACAACAAAAACTAGAGCAAACATGTAATAGCGGATTCGGAATTGTACCCAAGCGTCTCCCATGGGTTCTATACCTGATTCATAACTAGAGAGCTTCTCTGGTCCTTCACTAATCGGAGCTAAAACTCCGGAAATTACAAATGCCAAGATAGGAATAGCACCTGATATTATTAGAAATGCCCAGAAAATATCATATTCGTGAAGCAGAAACATAAATATTACTCCTATTAATGTGGAATAGGCTGAATTATTCGATTTGAATTGAAATTGTCAATTCATCCAGAACTTCTTAGGCGAAAAAAGAAAATTTTTTGATCAAACCCGCATAGTTTAGAGTTTGTTTTCTATAGGGCATGTCTTGTTTAAAGATTCATACAACGGAACCCCACTTATATTTATTTTTCATTTAGATTCCATTTACATATAGTGTAGATATAGGATGCTCTTACACAAACAAAACTCTCTTACTTTGTCTCGGTTTCTCCCTAAAAACAAAATATAATAAAGTAATTAAATACAAATACTAAAATAGTATATAAATATACTCTAACTCTAATAGTAATAAATAATACTACTAATATCTATCATATTAGTATAACTATGTTTTTGTTTTTATAGTTTAGTTAATTTTATTTCGAATTTCCAATTTAATTCATATATATTTATATTATATATTTATAATTTATATTCGAATATTCGAATTTCATTTCCATTGGGGTAAAATGACTAGGGATTTCTAGCATATTCTACTTGAAGTATTCTTTTCATTAAAATCCAGGTAGAAAATCGTTGCTTCTATTGATTCGATAGGAATACATAAACATAATCTAATACATCGAACGATTCTATTCTATTTTATCTCCCTTCTTTGATCCTAGATTTCATCTCTATTTTCCTTACTTTATTGATTTGATTCAATCCGTTGAGTTGCGAGGAACCTTTACATATAACAACTCATATCTTTCTATACCAAAAAAATGAGAAACTTGGAATCTGTACTATACTCGCGGATCCTCTCAGAAATAAAAAGAATCGAGTACTAAAGAAAGACCGCGATTTGGGAAGAACAAAAATACTTGTTACGGCAATAACACTTAGTAAGACCAACCGATGGGTTGGGTTTCGCTACAAAAGGGGTTTGTTTTGGAGCAAACTTACACTACACAATGAAAGATAGCACAGAGTGATAGAATCAGTCATCAGTGGAATCATAAATGATCTACATAAGATACTTCTAATAGAAAAGAAAGAATCACACATTGTTGAACAATTCGATAGACCAAATCCCAAAACCGACCCAACTCATAGAATACAGAAGAAGGAACATTGATACATTAGGGACCAATTCATTATCTCTGCATTATATTTGAAACAACCAATTTTATTATTGTTCGGCCAAAAACTAATTAGTCGGAGTCGGGGGACTTCTACAAATACAAGACCAACAAAAGAATAGGTACTAGATCCGTGTAACTTAAGTATTGTATTCGACTTGATTGGGTCAGAATGCAGTTTTTAGACAGAATCATGTCATGATTTTCACTTCATAAATTGACTGGGATTGGGTATACCAAAACAAAAATATATCAGTAACTTTTTGATCATGGACAGGAAAAAAGTCATATGTAATTCATCCATGAAGATTAATGAAAAAGGATAGGTATTTTATCCTAGATTTTGCAAATAGCGATTGGATCTGTTGGAATGAATTATTGTTTTTATTTTACTGTCCTTATGTATTGACATGGGCATGTGGTAATGCTTTCATTTCTATGGATAAAGGAACCTGTCAGTCCATAAACAAGTACTCATGAAGAAATGAAAACTATACTAAACTAAAATAGAATGTCTATACAAAAAAAAAATGAAATGTGTTAGGGCTATACGGACTCGAACCGTAGAC